TCAATACACCAATTACTACACTTAGATTTATTGGATTTGTTGCTAAAATATCGGTATTCAATCCGAAACTCCCGGCAGATGGCCAGTGGCCCAAAGAAACGAAAGAATCGGTTACATTTTTCATATAATCTCCTCTTATAGATAGACTCAAAAATCGATTAGAGTTAAGTTAGTTTTTGATCACTTTACCCCTCTGTTTTATTTATTCTTTTTTGAAATCGAGTCAAAAAAGATTCGAGTTATAAAGTATGAACTACCCCTTGATTGTTGCAAGACCTGAGAAAAGGAGTTTCCCTTGGACTCCGCACGGGAAGGATGAAAGTGAGTTGGTATGCTAATTCCTCATCTGCAAATCAGCCCTTCCCGTAGGTTATTTTATCAACGAATAAGGAATTGTATGAGTGAAATTTGGATCGAATTTGAAAAGCAAAGGACAAGTCCAAAGCAATAAAATAGGTATTTTTTTTATTTGTACGATTAAACAAAAGGATTCGCAAATAAAAGTGCTAATGCTACAACCAATCCATAAATGGTTAAAGCTTCCATAAAAGCTAGACTAAGCAATAGAGTACCTCGTATTTTTCCCTCTGCCTCGGGCTGTCTCGCGATCCCTTCTACGGCTTGACCCGCAGCAGTCCCTTGACCAACCCCAGGTCCAATAGAAGCAAGCCCTACGGCCAATCCAGCAGCAATAACGGAAGCAGCAGAAATCAGTGGATTCATGATAAGTTCCTCGTACCAACAAAAAGAAATGGTTAATGATACAATCAATCAACGAATTATTACGAAATTATTCATTCCATGGATGGGATTCATCCAGTCGAAGTAACTAAAAACTTCAAATTTAAGTAATAATAATATATTAGTGAATCGTCAAAACTGCTTCGATATCTATTTTTTCATTTATATCCACAGAGTTTTTGTTCTTCCGTTTCTTGGTTCCGAACTGTTAGTTCAATTCTGACATCTTTTCATTATTTTATCTGTTTATTCAGCCAATTCACAGCCACAACAAAAAAAGTAGACTTTTATTCGAACCCATACACAGTAGACAGTAGTAGGTCAAATGAAATAGATCTTTAATTTCTATATAACTCGGCAATATCTACTATCACATATACACGTCTTTCTTACATAATGTAAACCATTCGATTCAATCGGATTCGAGAATCCATCTATTTTTTGAGGAATCCCATTTTTTTGTAAATTCTTTTCTCCCTTCCTTCCGTTTTCTTTATCATTATTCCAACCGAGTCCAATCGAAATTGTCAAACATAGATTAGGGCGAATTATTGCATAGAATTATTTCATTGATCTAAGTTCATGCAATTTATTTTATTATTTATGAATATTTTCTTTTGGTCAATTGTTGAATAAAATAAACTGTTGTAAAGTAGAATAGTTTTTTCTGTTTTTTTTTTTAATTTAAACACGTCATAAATAGTAAACATATATCTTATTCTTATTAAAGATTATAATTTGAATAAGAAGATTGGCTGATCAATATACTAGAATTCGTTGAGGAAAGGTAGGCTATTAAGTGGACGAAAGGAGAATTTTAGGAAAAAGATCTTTTAGATCTCTTTCCCCCTTTTTTACAACTCTCTAATGTCGTAATTTTTTTTGTTCTGAATTTAATAGATTTCTAGTCCTTAAGTAAATCATCTTGAGCCGCACATACGTTGTTTTGCGCCAAACTAAAAAAAAACTATTTCAATGATGGCCCTCCATGGATTCACCTATATAAGCCGCAGCTAAAGTTGCAAAAATAAGAGCCTGAATACCACTTGTAAATAATCCAAGGAACATGACAGGGATAGGAACCACTGAAGGTACTAAAGAAACAAGAACAACAACTACTAATTCATCCGCTAAGATATTCCCGAACAGTCGAAAACTAAGTGATAAGGGTTTTGTGAAATCTTCTAAGATGTTAATGGGTAAAAGTATTGGTGTTGGTTGAATATATTTCCCGAAATAACTTAATCCCCTTTTGCTAAGACCTGCATAGAAATATGCCACTGACGTGAGTAAAGCCAAAGCAACAGTAGTATTGATATCATTCGTAGGTGCGGCTAACTCTCCATGAGGTAATTCTATTATTTTCCAAGGTAAAAGAGCTCCTGACCAATTAGAAACAAAAATAAATAGAAACATAGTTCCAATAAAAGGAACCCAAGAGCCATATTCTTCTCCAATTTGGGTTTTACTCACATCTCGAATGAATTCAAGAACATATTCGAAGAAATTCTGACCCCCGGTCGGAATGGTTTGTGGGTTCCGAACAGCTATAGTAGCTGAACCTAATAAAATAGCAATTACAACCCAAGAGGTAATAAGTACTTGACCGTGGACTTGGAACCCCCCTATTTGCCAATAGAAATGTTGGCCTACTTCCACACCGGATATCTCGTATAACCCGTTTAGTGTGTTGCTGGAACATGATAGCACATCCATATTGACCTCTGAAAAATCGAACTTTAAACAAAATAATTTTGAT